AATTAATGTATAAGAAAGTCGAAATGAATGTTTGTGAAGAATGCGGACATTATTTGAAAATGACTAGTTCAGAGAGAATCGAGCTTTCGATTGATCGGGGTACTTGGAACCCTATGGATGAAGACATGGTCTCTGCGGATCCCATTAAATTTCATTCGTGGGAGGAACCTTATAAAAAGCGTATTGACTCTGCTCAAAAAATGACAGGATTGACTGACGCTGTTCAAACAGGTACAGGTCAACTAAACGGCATTCCGGTAGCCATTGGGGTTATGGATTTTCATTTTCTGGGAGGTAGTATGGGATCCGTAGTAGGCGAAAAAATAACTCGTTTGATCGAGTATGCTACCAATCAACGTTTACCTCTTATTTTAGTGTGTTCTTCCGGAGGAGCACGAATGCAAGAAGGAAGTTTAAGTTTGATGCAAATGGCTAAAATTTCTTCGGTTTTATGTGATTATCAATCAAGTAAAAAGTTATTCTATATATCAATTCTTACATCTCCTACTACCGGTGGGGTGACAGCTAGTTTTGGTATGTTGGGGGATATAATTATTGCCGAACCCTATGCCTATATTGCATTTGCGGGTAAAAGAGTAATTGAACAAACATTGAAAAAGGCCATGCCCGAAGGTTCACAAGCGGCTGAATCTTTATTACGTAAGGGCTTGTTGGATGCAATTGTACCACGTAATACTTTAAAAGGTGTTCTGAGTGAGTTATTTCAGCTCCATGCTTTTTTTCCTTTGAACAAAAATTAAATCAAATAGAACAGTTAGTTTATCCGAATTAAACGAAAATCCTAAAAAATTCATTTTTATTTAGAATCATTTTTTTTTTTATATTCGTGTTTACTACTCAGTAAACCTCTATCAACAAGATAAAAAGTTAATTTTTGCTTTCGGGAAGTTCAAATTAGACTAGACAAATAAAACAAAGTTCATTTTCCTCTTTTGCTTGCATATGTATAGATATCTCAAATAGATATATATACAGATCTATAGAGAGTCTTACATCTTTTTGCATTTCCCGAAAACTCCCTGTTGTTGGATCAGATTCTAATAAATTTTGTAGAAATTTGTAATGGAATAAAAAATTTTCTTTATTAATGACTATTAGAAGACAAAAAGAACAAAAAGAATCATAAATCTAACAAGGGGATTATGATACATCTGTTTTATTTTTAAAGATGAATAAGGACATTTATTTAGTTTGGCCCTTCTTGTACCTATTTTTTATTCTATTTCTATTAGGTTGTATATTTGTATTAGATATATATTTACTTAAAGATACTTAGTATAATTATATAATATATAATAGAAATAATAAAAATACAAGATATTATAAGATATCTTTAGAATTCAGAATATAACAATAACAGGTACAAATATTAAATTGAGGTACCCATTTTATGACAACTTTCAACAACTTACCCTCTATTTTTGTGCCTTTAGTAGGCCTAGTCTTTCCGGCACTTGCAATGGCTTCTTTATTTCTTCATATTCAAAAAAATAAGATTTTTTAGATCGGATGAGATCTAATCGTATCACTCCCTTTTTTATTTTAAAAACTTCGATTCGATAAGACCTATTTGGTAGAATATTGTATAACACATAGATTCCTACAAACATAAATAAAAAAAAAAAGCTCTTATGCATGTGTAAACGTATTATATGGGTAAATAAATTTGCGCCCCTTTGAAAAATGTATCATCGTCGGGCCGATGTATGAAATTCAAGTCAATGTATTTATTTTATGTATATAGCTATAGGGGATCATATAAAGGAAGGAGATGTTATTATTTTAGATATAAACAATTATATGAATTACTCCTAAGGTAAAGGTTCACAACAAAATAACAAAATAGTTGACGAGAGTCACTTTGAAAAAAAAAAGAAAGTCATATTTTCTCAATTCCAAAAAATTGTATAACTGGATCTAATATATATGAGTTGGCGATCAGAATCTATATGGATAGAATTTATAACAGGGTCTCGAAAAAAAAGTAATTTATTCTGGGCCTTTATACTATTTTTAGGTTCATTAGGATTCTTATTGGTTGGAACTTCCAGTTATCTTGGTAGAAATTTTATATCGTTATTTCCGTCTCAGCAAATCATTTTTTTTCCGCAAGGGATTGTGATGTCTTTCTATGGGATCGCAGGTCTCTTTATTAGTTGCTACTTGTGGTGCACTATTTTGTGGAATGTGGGTAGTGGTTATGATCTTTTCGACCGAAAAGAAGGAATAGTGCGTATTTTTCGTTGGGGATTTCCTGGAAAAAGTCGTCGCATCTTTTTACGATTCCTTATGAAAGATATTCAGTCCATCAGAATAGAAGTTAAAGAGGGTGTTTCTGCTCGGCGTGTCCTTTATATGGAAATTCGAGGTCAAGGGGCTATTCCTTTAATTCGTACTGATGAGAATTTTACTACACGAGAAATTGAGCAAAAAGCTGCTGAATTGGCTTACTTCTTGCGTGTACCAATTGAAGTATTTTGAAATGAATTAATTTTAAAAGACTAAATGCTTTGGCAGTAGGAAGAAAAAACTAAAGAATTTCTTTATTTTTTTCGATTGAACATTCATCTATTCTTTTAGGCTCGTTTTTTTTGATATATTTGATAGAAAAGGAGTTTCTTCGTCTAGAAATTTTAAAACGTTATTTTAGTATTGATCGAAAAAAGGGGGAATAACATCCTAGAAACCAAAAATTTTTATTGATTCAAATTGGAAGTGTATTCTGAGTCTATTTCTGTATTCTTTCTAGATTCAAAGCAAAGACTAACTATTGAATCAAAAGAAAAAGAGAAAATGGCTTCATAGGCTGAATACATTCTATTCGAATTATAATAGAAACTCATGCTCGATAGAAATATTAGATCTAATAGAATCAACAAATGAGGTAGGTTCATTAACAATTCACAGATTAAAAATGGCAAAAAAGAAAGCATTCATTCCTTTTTTTTATTTTACATCTATAGTCTTTTTGCCCTGGTTGATCTCTCTCTGCTGTAATAAAAGTTTGAAAACATGGATTACTAATTGGTGGAATACTAGACAATGCGAAACCTTTTTGAATGATATTCAAGAAAAAAGTGTTCTAGAAAAACTCATACAATTAGAGGAACTATTCCAGCTGGATGAAATGATAAAGGAATACCCAGAAACCGATTTACAACAATTTCGTCTAGGAATCCACAAAGAAGCGATCCAATTCATCAAGATACACAATGAGTATCGTATCCATACAATCTTGCACTTCTCGACAAATCTAATATCTTTCGTTATTCTAAGTGGTTATTCCTATTGGGGTAAGGAAAAGCTTTTTATTCTGAATTCTTGGGTTCAAGAATTCCTATATAATTTAAGTGATACAATTAAAGCTTTTTCGATTCTTTTATTAACTGATTTATGTATCGGATTCCATTCGCCTCATGGTTGGGAACTAATGATTGGTTATATTTACAAAGATTTTGGGTTTGTTCATTATGAGCAAATTTTATCTGGTCTAGTTTCTACCTTTCCAGTCATTCTTGATACAATTTTTAAATATTGGATCTTTCGTTATTTAAATCGTGTATCTCCGTCACTTGTAGTGATTTATCATGCAATAAATGACTAAAAAATGATTCACTGATCAAATTATAATATTTCTTACCTTATACATCATAATACATCATAAACCAAATAAAAGTCATATTTACTTTACTCTTTTTACCCATGAGGGATTCCTTGTATATTTCAACAAAATTTTTTTCTTTTTTCAGTAAATGTAAATAGCAGAATTGTGGCTGGGGAAGTATATTATCAACCTACCTAACTTTATTGTAGAAATTTTCGGGATAAATGATCGGACCATGCAAACTAGAAATACCTTTTCTTGGATAAGGGAAGAGATTACTCGCTCCATATCTGTCTCACTCATGATATATATAATAACTTGGGCATCCATTTCAAGTGCATATCCTATTTTTGCCCAGCAGAATTATGAAAATCCACGAGAGGCAACTGGGCGTATTGTATGTGCCAATTGCCATTTAGCTAATAAGCCCGTGGATATTGAGGTTCCACAAGCGGTACTTCCTGATACTGTATTTGAAGCAGTTGTTAAAATTCCTTATGATATGCAACTAAAACAAGTTCTAGCTAATGGTAAAAAGGGAGCTTTGAATGTGGGAGCTGTTCTTATTTTACCGGAGGGGTTTGAATTAGCCCCCCCTGATCGTATTTCACCCGAGATGAAAGAAAAGATAGGAAATCTATCTTTTCAGAATTATCGCCCCAATAATAAAAATATTCTTGTAATAGGTCCTGTTCCTGGTCAAAAATATAGTGAAATAACCTTTCCTATTCTTGCCCCAGACCCTGCTACTAATAAAGATGTTCACTTCTTAAAATATCCTATATACGTAGGTGGAAACAGGGGAAGGGGTCAGATTTATCCTGATGGTAGCAAAAGTAACAATACAGTTTATAATGCTACGGCAGGAGGGATAATAAGCAAAATTTTACGAAAAGAAAAGGGGGGATACGAAATAACCATAGTGGATGCATCGAACGGACGCCAAGTGATTGATATTATTCCTCGAGGCCTAGAACTTCTTGTTTCAGAGGGCGAATCCATTAAACTCGATCAACCATTAACGAGTAATCCTAATGTGGGTGGATTTGGTCAGGGGGATGGGGAAATAGTCCTTCAAGATCCATTACGTGTCCAAGGCCTTTTGTTCTTCTTAGGGTCGGTTGTTTTGGCACAAATCTTTTTAGTTCTTAAAAAGAAACAGTTTGAGAAGGTTCAATTATCCGAAATGAATTTTTAGATCTGTCTATTTAGCTTTATAAAAGTCGTAAAAAAGAACCAAAAAAATTATGAAAAGCAAAAGCCTTTTGCCTCTCTTTAGATTTTCTATTCCCTTTCAACCAGATATCAGGAATTACTTGTATCATAGTCCTAATCCTAGTATGTATATTGAGAAGAATTCACTTTGCCCCTTTTC